CTGACCACATTCTCCATAGGACCCTCTTATCTCTTCCTTCTCCGAGCTCGGGTTATGGAAGAAGGAACCGAGAAGGAGGTATCAGCAACAACTGGTTTTCTTGCGGGACAGCTCATGATGTTCATATCGATCTATTATGCGCCTCTGCATCTAGCATTGGGTAGACCTCATACAATAACTGTCCTAGTTCTACCGTATCTTTTGTTGAATTTCTTCTGGAACAATCAGAAAAACTTTTTTGATTATGGATCTACTACCAGAAATTCAATGCGTAATCTCAGCATTCAATGTGTATTCCTGAATAATCTCATTTTTCAATTATTAAACCATTTCATTTTACCAAGTTCCACGTTAGCCAGATTAGTCAACATTTCTATGTTTCGATGCAACAACAAGATTTTATTTTTAACAAGTAGTTTTGTTGGTTGGTTAATTGGTCACATTTTATTCATGAAATGGGTTGGATTGGTATTATTCTGGATACGGCAAAATCATTCTATTCGATCTAATAAGTATCTTGTGTCAGAATTGAGAAATTCTATGGCTCGAATCTTTAGTATTCTCTTATTTATCACCTGTGTCTACTATTTAGGCAGAATGCCGTCGCCTATTGTCACTAAGAAACTGAAAGAGAAAGAAACCTCAGAAACGGAAGAAGGGGGAGAAAGAAACGAAGAAAGCGATGTAGAAACAACTTCCGAAATGAAGGAGACTAAACAGGAACAAGAGGGATCCACCGAAGAAAACCCTTCCCTTTTTTCGGAAGAAAGGGAGGATCTGGACAAAATAGATGAAACGGAAGAGATCCGAGTGAATGGAAAGGAAAAAACAAAGTATGAATTTCACTTTAAAGAGGCACGCTATCAAGATAGCCCAGTTTACGAAGATTCTGATCTGGAGACCCATCAAGAAAATTGGGAATTGGGAAGACTGAAAGAAGAGAAAAAGAAAAGAATTAATAAACGCTATCAAGATAGCCCAGTTTACGAAGATTCTGATCTGGAGACCCATCAAGAAAATTGGGAATTGGGAAGACTGAAAGAAGAGAAAAAGAAAAGAATTAATAAAAAGATCGATACATAAGAAAAATACAAGAATAAATAAGATGAGATTCGTCCACCTCCTATATATTTTATCCCTTCGCCCATAAAGAAACTTGCAACACCAATCCCATTTATAATTCCATCAATTAGATATTTATCAAAAAACTGAGTTAGCTCAGCTAACCCTCTTATACTCATGGTGAAAATCCCAGTATAAAAAATATCTATATAACCACGATTATATGACCAATTGTATATCACACCTTTTATTTTGTCCAGAATAATTCTTTTAGGACCTCTTTTGAAAAAGAAATTAATTAAGCCCAAGTTTTTGAAAGATGAATAAATAGATCCATAAAAAATAGATGCTATCAATAGTCCGAAAAGAGCTATACTTACTGAAAAAAGAGCGTTTGATAAAAATCCATACCAATCCTCAGAAGAATTCAAATTCTGATGAAAAAAGTTTATCGATGGAGTCAACCATTTTGATAATAGATCAAAATATATTACTCCTCCGTTAAAAGAAATTCCTATTGATCCAATGAACAAAGTGAATAGTACTAATACAAGGAGAGGAAATAACATAGTATTGCTCGATTCGTGAGGATACATATAAGTGTACCTATTTCTAAAGTAAGTACTAAAGTCTCGTATTTTACTTTTTACATTCTTGTCAATTTTAGCTATATCTTTTGAAAAAAAACAAACCTTATTCTTATTACTTTTTGAAAAAAAGAAATTCCTATTGACTTTCTTAAGTGTCCCTTTTCCCCATAAAGATATTGAATAAAACGAGCTATTTTTTGTACTACTAAAATTGCTATAATCTTGAAAATGAATGCGCAAATACCCATCAAAGGTAAGTAAGTACATCCTAAACATATAAAATGCGGTTAATCCTGTTGTGAACCAAGCTATTAGTGCAAAAATTGGTGAGTACAACCAACTATCGTGAAGAATTTCATCTTTGGACCAAAAACAAGCAAGAGGCGGAATACCACAAAGAGAAAGTGTACCTAAAAAAAAAGTAGTTTTTGTAATTGGAACATATTTTGTTAAACCTCCCATAAGAACCATATTCTGACTTTTCTCTGGTGAATATCCAACAATAGGTTCCATTGAATGAATAATGGATCCGGATCCCAAAAATAATAAAGCTTTAGAATAGGCGTGGGTTATCAAATGAAATAAAGCAGCTCGATAAGAACCTATACCTAGAGCTAACATAATATAACCCAATTGAGATATTGTAGAATAAGCTAAACTTCTTTTAATGTCTCTTTGGGCAAGAGCTAAAGTAGCTCCTAAAAGTACTGTTATTATACCTACTAAACAAATGAGATTCATTATGTAAGGTATAACTATGAAAAGAGGAAGAAGCCGAGCTACAAGAAAAATTCCTGCTGCTACCATAGTAGCAGCGTGTATAAGAGCCGAAATAGGAGTGGGACCTTCCATGGCATCAGGTAACCATACGTGAAGTGGGAATTGTGCGGATTTAGCAAGTGCACCGACAAATAAGAAAAAGGCACATAGAGTAGCAAATAAAGAATTGACCCCATGATTATGGATCAAGGTATTCACTATTTGAAACAAATCCCGAAATTCAAAACTACCAGTTATCCAATAAAATCCTAAGATTCCTAATAATAAACCAAAATCTCCTATACGATTAGTTACAAAAGCTTTTTGACAAGCACTTGCTGCAACGGGTCGTGTGAACCAAAAACCTATCAATAAATACGAACACATTCCCACTAGTTCCCAAAAAATATAAATTTGTATCAAATTGGAACTAGTAACTAATCCCAACATTGAAGCATTGGAAAAACTCATATGAGCAAAAAATCTCAAATATCCTTGGTCGTGAGACATATAATTGTCACTATAAATAAAAACCAAGATTCCAACAGTAGTAATTAGTATTGACATAATAGAAGTAAGTGGATCTATTAAGTGTCCGAACTCTAATAAAAAATAATTATTGATGGTCCAAGACCATAGATATTGATAGGTCAAACTTCCATTTATTTGCTGAATAGACAGATTGGCCGAAAACCACATAGCTATACTTAGTAGTAAAACACTTAAGAAAGCCCACATACGACGAAGATCTTTTGTTGCTGTCGGAATAAGTAGAAGTCCAAATCCTATTGACATAGTAACTGGAAGCGGAAAAAGGGGTATTATCCATGCATATTGATATGTATATTCCATAAGAAAACAAATTGTTCTTTTTTCTTATAATTGTTTCAGATTCACCAATTCTTATTGTTTTTCTCTTTCGAAAGAGAAAAACAATAAGAAAAAAAAATATGAAAAAGATCAAATAAAAAAATACAAATATTGGAATTAGAACTTTTTGTTTTATCAAATATTTGAAATAAATGTAAAATCTATTTATATTAAAGTTCAGTTACAGATTTCTTTATCTCTTTTTCTTTTTTCTTTCTTTTTTTTTATTGTCTAATCTTTATATCTAATCTTTTATTTTATATACTATATATTTCTTTATATTTATACTTTTAGACTTTTTCGGTCTATTTCTATTCATAATAAATTATTCTATTCTTATATTATTAGAATCTATATATATAGATAGTATAGATATAATCTATACTATCTATTTTATGACTTTTTACTTTACTATTTTATTTTAGTATATTAGATAAAGAAATAATTATAGATAAAGAAATAATTAGATAACTATTTTTTCTTACTATTCTGATTTCTCATTTTATTACTATTCTGAATAGTAAATATGAATATTTGCAATATTGTATATATGATTCTAATATTATATCTTATATTCTATATTAAAATTAAAATAGATTAAAAAATCTTCAAGATTCTATTAATAATACATTACTTTTTTTCTATTTGTATGTTATGATATTCTTGAGGTAATTTTGAAATTTATGGAATAAAGTAGTAAGTATAGATAATGACTATTAAAGTAATAAAGAGGAATTTTTTTTTTGAACAATATATGTCTTTCACATACAACGATAAAAAGGAGTCACCTACCTTTTGAATGGCAGTTCCAAAAAAACGCACTTCTATGTCAAAAAAGCATATTCGTAGAAATCTTTGGAAAAAAAAAGGATCTTTAGAGGCATTAAAAGCTTTTTCTTTAGCTAAATCTGTTTTCACCGGAAAGTCGAAAAGTTTTTTTGTGCGACAAAAAAAAGTCTTGGAAAAATCTTAATTGACATGTTTCAAAGAACTTCCAAATTTCCATTTTTGAATTGTAAAACAAATGATTCAATTTTACTAAATTGTATTTGTATTTGACTTCTCCATATTTAGTTAGAGCTAGGTAATATGAAAAATAAGAATCTTTCTGTCTATGTCTACTTGATTCAAAGTACTCAGTATTGTTTATTTTCTTTTATTTATTGAAATTTCTATTGATTGATATTGAATTTGTGATATGGTTTTTTCTTTACTATGAATTGTGCTTTTCTATTTTGAAAAGCACAATTACGATACACAAGGAAGAATCTGAATATTTCATTATACTTTAATACTAAGGTGTTGGGTCTCAAAATCATTAGAAAAAATTATTAATTTTATACCCCGACTGAGAACGAAACTATTGAGTTCTGACTCTTCTGGATAAAAAAGAGCTAGGTTTCTAGTACGGAAAAGCTTCTTATTAAAACCGAATAAGATACTAATTAAGTATTATTGATATTGAACATTTCAATATGAATAGAAATGCATCTTTCTTCATTGTTTCCTAAACTCTATTGAATAGAGACAATTCAATATGAATTACTTATTATTATTTAAAGTAAGCCGCCATGGTGAAATTGGTAGACACGCTGCTCTTAGGAAGCAGTGCTAGAGCATCTCGGTTCGAGTCCGAGTGGCGGCATTAATATTAATTTAATTATTTAGTAATATAATTATTAATAAATATTAATAATATAGACACAATAGATCTAATAGAATCTAAAATAGAATATTTTAAATATTCTATTTTAGATTCTATTTAATCCCCTCCCCGATTTCAATTATTTAAAAGGGACTCTTCTTTATGATATTTGCAACCTTAGAACATATATTAACTCATATTTCCTTTTCGATCATCTCAATTGTGATTATGATTCATTTGATGAATTTATTAGTCTACGAAATCGAAGGATTACGTAATTCGTCAGAAAAAGGGCTGATAGCTACTTTTTTCTCTATAACAGGGTTTTTAGTTATTCGTTGGATTTCTTCGGGACATTTTCCCTTAAGTAATTTATACGAATCATTAATCTTCCTTTCATGGAGTTTATCCATTATTCATATGATTCCGTATCTTGGGAATCATAAAAATGATTTCAGCGCAATAACTGCACCAAGTGCCATTTTTACCCAAGGTTTCGCCACGTCAGGTCTTTCAACTGAAATGCATCAACCCGCCGCAATATTAGTACCTGCTCTACAATCTCAGTGGTTAATGATGCATGTAAGTATGATGCTATTGAGCTATGCAGCTCTTTTATGCGGATCGTTATTATCAGTTGCTCTTATAGTGATTACATTTCAAAAAAGAAAAGATTCTTGTTTGAAAAACAAGAATCTTTTCAGTTTAAGGAAGTCGTTTTTCTTTGGTGATATGGAATATTTGAACGAAAAGGGAAGTGTATTAAAAATGACTTCTTTCCTCTCATTTCAAAATTTTTACAAATATCAATTAATTCAGCGTTTGGATTATTGGAGTTATCGTGCCATTAGTTTAGGATTTACCTTTTTAACTATAGGCATTCTTTCTGGAGCAGTATGGGCTAATGAAGCATGGGGTTCTTATTGGAATTGGGACCCTAAGGAAACTTGGGCATTTATTACTTGGACCATATTTGCAATTTATTTACATACTAGAACAAATCCAAAATTGCAAGATCAAGGCACGTATTCGGCATTTGTAGCTTCTATAGGATTTATCCTAATTTGGATATGCTATTTTGGGATCAATCTATTAGGAATCGGGTTCCATAGTTATGGTTCATTCCAATGAATATCTAATTGAATAAAATAAACTACTGATACACAATGAAAATTTGTGCGAGTTTTTGAGAACCTTTTCAATAATTCCTCTATTGAAAAGGTTCTCAAAAACTTTAGATGTATCTCATTACAATTCTAATTCACCCTTCCCTTTTTTTATTGTACAACGAAGAATCATGAAATTCTGAAAGTCAAAGAATTCTAAGACTTTCTTTCCAATAAAGTCAATTTATTTCATAAATTATTGAATCTATAAAAATAATTAGATAATAGAACTTGTACCTTATCAACCGATAACGGGAGAACAAAATCAGGATAAATACCAATTCCTATTACAGGTAGAAAGATACAGATTGAAACAAATAGTTCTCGTGGTCCATAATCAAAAAATTTTGAGTTTGGAATATTGAATAGCTTGTATCCATAGAAAATCTGACGTAACATAGATAATAAAAAAATAGGAGTTAATATAATTCCAATTGCCATTACAAAAAGAATTAACATTTTTGGCATGAAAAGATATTTTGGGCTGGTAATTATTCCAAAAAAGACTAAAAATTCTGCAACAAAACCACTCATTCCTGGCAACGCAAGAGAAGCCATCGAGAAGCTACTAAACATCGTAAAGATTTTTGGCATTGGGATAGATACCCCCCCCATCTCTTCGAGATAAACAAAACGTATTCTATCACAACTTGTTCCTGCTAAGAAAAAAAGTGCAGCACCAATCAATCCATGAGAGAGTATTTGTAAAACGGCTCCATTAAGTCCGATGCCAGTTATAGAACCAATTCCTATAATTAGGAAACCCATGTGAGATACGGAAGAATAGGCAATACGTTTTTTTAAATTGCGTTGACCGAGAGAAGTTGAAGCTGCATAAATGATTTGTATTATTCCTACTATAACCAACCAGGGAGATAATCTAGAATGAGCGTGAGCTAATAATTCCATATTGATCCGAATCAATCCATATGCTCCCATCTTTAATAATATTCCAGCTAAAAGCATACATGTACTGTAATGCGCTTCCCCGTGGGTATCTGGTAACCATGTATGTAGGGGTATCATCGGCGATTTGACAGCATAAGCAATAAGAAAACCAAAATAGAGTATTATTTCCAATGCTGCAGGATACGATTGATTAGCTAATTTTTCTAAATCTAATGTTGGTTCATTGGAACCATATAAACCCATACCTAGAACTCCTATTAAGAGAAAAATGGAACCTCCGGCAGTGCACAAAATAAACTTTGTAGCCGAGTATAGGCGTTTTTTTCCTCCCCACATGGATAAAAGTAAGTAAACAGGAATTAATTCTAATTCCCACATTATGAAAAAAAGTAAAAGGTCTCGAGAAGAAAATGATCCTATTTGGCCACTATACATTGCTAACATCAAGAAATAGAAAAATCGCGGATTTCGAGTAACTGGCCAAGCTGCTAAAGTAGCTAAAGTAGTGATAAATCCTGTCAGTAAAATGGGTCCTATGGAAAGTCCATCGGCTCCCAGTCTCCAGTGAAAATCAAAAAGATTGATCCATTGAAAATCCTCCTTCAATTGTATTAAAGGATCGTCCAATTGAAAATGATAACAAAATACATAGGTCATTAGAAGTAGCTCTAGGATACATATACATAGAGTATACCACCTATATACCTTATTTCCCCTATGAGGGAAAAAGACAATTGAAGAACCCGCGAATATGGGCAAAACAATAAGTATTGTTAACCAAGGAAAATAACTCGTTATAAAGACAAGATAAAATTAGACCAGAAAACCCCGTGCTCGGGAGAAGAATAATAGATTTTCTTTTCTCGAGTACGGACTTTTGTCGGTAAAGAGGAATCAAATGATTCAAGTGGAGTTTTTTGTCACATATTAATAAGAAAGACCCATGCTGCGAGTTGTTTCATGCCATAAATAAACACGAACACTCAAAAAATCCGTTGGACAAGCGGATTCACATCTTTTACAACCTACACAATCCTCAGTTCTTGGCGCAGAAGCAATTTGCTTAGCTTTACATCCGTCCCAAGGTATCATTTCCAATACATCCGTGGGGCAAGCTCGAACACATTGGGTACATCCTATACATGTATCATAAATCTTTACTGAATGTGACATTGGGTCTCTAAATTCCAGTTTTGAACACAAAAGATTTTCAATCTGGTAAAATAAAAAAAAAAAAATGAAATAAATCATATATTTTCTATTGTAAACACCAGACGAATCAATGATTTATCAAAATTTGAAGAATAAATAAATTTTCTAATCTGTTTATGAGAAAGGGCCAAGATACTTTGATTTCCATTTCGATAACCATGAAATATGAGTTTACGAATGAAATTCATGTTAATTTTACTAGATTCATATACATATAGAAAAGAAAGATTATAGTATCTAAAAATAGAATTAAGGATATGATGATATATTAGATATCAGATGAATACGTTTGTTATTAGGTTAGTTATAGAATAGGTTAGTAACTCTAAATACTAAATCTATATGAAAAAAGATAAGAAAGAAAATAAATAAGAAAATAATAATATTAAGAGAATATTAGATTCTATTGAATTCTAATTCTATTAGATATTAGATTATTAAAAGTCTTATGTTTTGATTTCTATGTAAAAATCAAATAATTATCACTAATTATTCAGCAAATTTGATTGATTGATACGAGTGGATTTTCTGTTACGATGGATCGACGAAACAATAGCTAGCCCAATAGCTGCTTCAGCAGCCGCAATAGCTATAACAAAGATTGAGAAAATTTCTCCTTTTAATTGCCGACTATCAAATATATCGGAAAATGTGACAAGATTTAGATTCACCGAATTCAGTATAAGCTCAAGACACATAAGTGCTCTAACCATGCTTCGACTTGTGATCAGTCCATAGATACCGATAGAAAATAAATAAACACTGAGAAAAAGTACATGCTCTAACATCATTGATAAATTCCTCATCTATCTTGATTCATTTCAAGATGAACAAAAATTCAACCGATTCAGTTGACTATACTAGAAGAATTACAGAACAAAACAAGATATTCACAGTAGATTGAAATAAAATAGATTAAATCCTTTTTCCTTTTTTAATTTTCAAAAAGGAAGTTCTTATTTCTTATTATATTATTGACGAGCCATAGTAATTGCACCTAGCAAAGAAACTAAAAGAATTATAGAAATGAGTTCAAAAGGAAGATAAAAATCTGTCGATAAATGAATCCCAATTTGTTGAACGTTACTTATTAAGTCCTGTTCTATAATCTGATTTGATCTTGTAGTCCGAACAATTCCGGACCATGACGTATCTGGGATAGTAGTCATTAATGAAAAAAATATACTTGTACAAACCAGTGAAGTGATCCTATCTCCAAAGGTCCACAAATAGGAATCATTGGAATATTCTGAACCGTTCGTGAACATCACAGCAAATATGATTAATATATTTATGGCTCCCACATAAATAAGGAACTGTGCGGCAGCTACAAAATAGGAATTCAATGAAATATATAATAAGGATATACAAACAAGAACCAATCCCAATGAAAAGGCAGAATCAATGGGATTGGTAAGTAATACTACTCCCAGACCTCCTAATATAAGAACTGATCCCATAAATACTACAAGAATATCATGTATTGGTCCAGGTAAATCCATTATGAAATAAAAGATAAATAAATAAGTTTAAATATTTCATGACCTTACTAAGGGTCCGGTAAAGGAACTCTTTTTTTATATGATACTTTCCTAATTGAATGAAAAAAAAGTAATATCATTAGATAGATAAAATAAAGTTATTTGGCTAATCCTACTTTATTCCAAACCAAATATTAGTAATCGGTAATCGTTCTTGAACCAAACAAGGGATTTTTATTTTTTCATTTGATTTTTTGAATCCATAACTGTTTGAATTGTGTAATCTTCAATTATTGACATCGGTAACCGACCTAAAGAAATTTGATTATAATTTAATTCGTGACGATCATAAGTAGAAAGCTCATATTCTTCAGTCATCGATAAACAATTTGTTGGACAATACTCGACACAGTTACCACAAAATATACAGACACCAAAATCAATACTATAATGAAGCAATTGTTTTTTCTTAATCTCTTTTTCAAATTTCCAATCAACAATAGGAAGGTCTATTGGACATACGCGAACACATACTTCACAAGCAATACATTTATCAAATTCAAAGTGGATTCGACCACGAAAACGCTCTGATGTGATTGATTTTTCATAAGGATATTGAATAGTTACAGGTAAACGATTTGTATGGGATAAGGTAATTATGAAACTTTGTCCAATGTACCTTGCGGCTCGTATTGTTTGTTTGCCATAATTCATGAACCCAGTAACCATAGGTAACATATTTTAGATATCCATATGAATAAAATTCATGTTTCTTTCTCTTGATTGAGATAAGTTATGAATATAGAATATTCATTATTATTTTCTATGAATTTTTTATTTTTATTTATAGTGAAACAAGTTGAAAAGAAGTTGTCAATAATAGATTACCTAGAGAAATAGGTAAAAGAAATTTCCATCCAAGATTTAATAATTGATCCATTCTCATCCTAGGTAAAGTCCATCTTGTTGTGATAGGAATGAACAGAAACAAATAAGCTTTAGCTAATGTAATAAAGATACTAATTGCTATTACAAAGACTCTAAACATTTTATTTATTCCAAAAAGTTCAATAAGAGATATGTACGGAATAGAAAAATTCCACCCACCTAAGTAAAGAACTGTTACAAATAATGAAGAAACTAATAGATTTAGGTAAGAAGCAAGATAAAAGAACCCATATTTTATACCTGAATATTCGGTTTGATAACCTGCTACTAATTCCTCCTCTGCTTCTGGTAAATCAAAGGGTAATCTTTCACATTCTGCTAGAGAAGATATTAGAAAAACTAAAAACCCTATGGGCTGGCGCCACAGATTCCATCCCCCAAAACCATATTTGGACTGTGCCTCAATTATATCAACTGTACTTGAACTGTTAGATAATTATAGTCGATGATAACATCACTGCTTCCATCGCTATTCCAAAACCGTACATGAAACCTAAGCTTCATACGGCTCCTCTATGGCCACAAAGAAATGTAAGGTAAGGACTAGTTCAGTATTATTGCTCTCCTTGAACCTTAGGTAAATACAATGTAAAGATAAATTAGAGATTGGAGAGCCCTCAATTCGACCAATCAAATTCTGTCTGCTATAATAATAAAAAGAACTTCCGAATTGATCTTATCCCTTATAATGATAAGAATCAAAATTTCTCTTTGTTCAGCAATAACTTATTATTTAAATCAAATACTCGTTATATTTATAAAAATAAATAAAAATAAAGAATTGGGTATTAGTTATTAGTTTAATGAATCATAATAAGAATTTCCATATGTCCATATGTATGAAGAAAGAAATATTTTCTTATTATTACCGTTTTATTCTTTTTTATTCTATTATCGTATTGCATTCTATTTGTCTTGTTCCTGTTCTTCTTTTTGAATTTGAAAACTAAATAAAGAAAATAAAGGATTAATTCGTTCTTGATAGTCATTTATTTAATCAGCGAATAGTAGCATACTCTAGATCGGAATCGTTGGGAAGTACTGCTTGATAATTTCTACCAACTTCAAGCCCTTAGTATGATTCGTTTTATGCAAAAATCCCTTTTTTTAATACTTTAAATTATTTCCATTACTCATCCTTTTCGTACTTTGGTGTTCCTAACTGCCCACTTCTTTTTGATTGATCCCCAGTATAGTAATAAATAAAGTTGATCTTTTGCATCCGCTTCAAGATATGACGACTAATAAAAGAATCTCAATCTTGGGGTAAACAACTTATGTTTACTTCAATTTTCTTCTTGTACCTAGGGAATGAGATTTTTATTGTTTTACTGCAAATTGAGGAGCAGTTTTGTTTCACTCATATAACTATCTGGTTTAACTCATCGAACTTAAATGTTTAAGAAAAAAGATGAAGATATTTATTCAAGACATTCATATTGAAATATTTAATTATATTTCAATTTTATTGTATTGAAGTTTAAATTCATTTCTTATCTCTTTTCTAGAAAAGAGATAAGAAAAAGTTCATGTTCCAACGAATCACACGTAGAGATATTGCTAACACACATAGAGTTAATGGTATTTCATAACTAATTGATTGAGCTGCAGCTCGTAGACCGCCTGAAAAGGAATACTTATTATTTGATCCATATCCTGACATAAGAAGACCAATGGGGACAATACTTGAAAAGGCAATCCATAAAAAAACACCTATACTGAGATCAGCTAAAACAAGGTGATATCCAAAAGGAATTACTAAATAACTTAGTAGAATTGATATAAACCCTATAGAAGGTCCGACCCTAAATAAAAGAATATTACCTCTAGATGGAAGAAGATCCTCCTTCAAAAGTAGTTTGGTCCCATCCGCTAAAGCTTGAAGAATTCCTAAAGGGCCGGCATATTCAGGTCCAATACGTTGTTGTATTGCTGCAGATATTTTTCTTTCTAACCACACAATGACTAATACCCCCATTGTGATTCCTAAGACAATGGTTAAAATGGGAACAAAAATCCATATGAGTTCAGAGACTTCTTTTAAAGATTCTAATCTATAAAAAGAATTAATAGTTTGTACTTCTGTCGTATAAATTATCATTTCAACGATCAACTTCTCCCATAATGATATCTATACTACCTAGTATCGTCATGATATCAGCCAATTTCATTCTTTTAACTAGCTGGGGAAGAATTTGCAAATTGATGAAACCGGGTGGACGAATTTTCCATCTCCAGGGGAAAACACTACTATCTCCTATTAAATAAATTCCTAATTCTCCTTTTGGGGCCTCTACCCTTACATAAAGTTCTTGTTTTAACAATTCAAAATTGGGTGAAAATTTTTTAGTAATAAATCTATATTCAAAATTATTCCATTCGGAATTCTTTGTCCTATGAAAACGCCGGTTTTCTAAATTCTCATAAGGTCCTCCAGGAATTCCTTCTAGAGCCTGTTGAATTATTTTTATAGATTCTTGCATTTCACCAATTCTTACTAAATAACGAGCTAATGTATCGCCTTCTTTTTGCCATTTGACTTCCCAATCAAATTTATTGTAACACTCATAACGATCAACTTTACGAAGATCCCATTGGATTCCAGAAGCTCGTAACATTGGTCCTGATAAACCCCAATTTATTGTCTCCTCTCCACCAATAATGCCCACTCCTTCAACTCGTTCCAAAAAAATGGGATTTCGCGTAATGAGTTTTTGATACTCAACAACTTCTTTTAAAAAAGAATCACAGAAATCAAAACATTTATCTATCCAGCCATAAGGTAAATCCGCAGCTACTCCTCCGATGCGGAAATAATTATGCATCATCCGCATACCTGTGGCGGCTTCAAATAGATCATATATTAATTCCCTCTCTCTTAAAATATAGAAAAAGGGAGTCTGTGCACCGATATCGGCCATAAAAGGGCCAAGCCATAACAAATGGGAGGCTATACGGCTCAGCTCTAGCATAATAACTCTGATATAACTGGCCCTTTTAGGCACTTGAACACTTTCCAATCGTTCTGGTGCATTTACTGTTATTGCTTCTGTGAACATAGTAGCTAAATAATCCCAACGTGTTACATAAGGCAAATATTGTATAATTGTTCGGTTCTCCGCTATTTTTTCCATCCCTCTGTGTAAATATCCCAATATAGGTTCACAGTCAATAACATCTTCACCATCCAGAGTAACGATCAGCCGAAGAACACCATGCATTGATGGGTGGTGAGGACCCATATTGACTATTATGAAATTTTTTCTTGTAGCCGGTACAGTCATATTTTTTCCTTAATTCATTATTTCATGAATTTCTTAAAATGAAAAAAAAAAATAATGAAAAAAGAAAAAAGAACAAGGATAATAATAAGAAAATAATAAGAAACTCAAATAAGAAATTCAAATTTAATTAACGAGTTTTTGGTTCCCGAATATCTAACTGATCCATTAATTTCTTATAACGCACTTTCTTTTTCTTTGACAAATAAGTTAATAATCGTTGACGTTTTCCCAGAATTTTTCGTAGACCTCTTTGCGATAAAAAATCTCTTTTGTGCAATTCTAAATGTGAAGTAAGTCTCCGTATCTTACTGGTGAAATGGAATACTTGAAATTCAACAGACCCACTATTTTCTTCTTTTTCTTCTTGTGTAATAACTGAGATGAATGAATTTTTGACCATAATTTAAATTTTAGATCTTTCTTTTCTGTGAATTTTACCGATCAGGAAAAATAATAATATTGATTATGCCAGTTATTTTCATCTAGTATACATCAAAATTGGATTTCATTCATATACTACTTTGTTTTTTTTTATTGGAATTTAATTCATTCTGAATTGTGAATACATATGTATTCTTGACATACTGAAACAACTGCTGTTATTGGTATCAAACCAATAGCGATTCATACAAGCTACATCTTCTAATCGATAATAGGGCCAAAGAAACAATTTGAATTTAATGAAATTTTTTCTATCTGTATTAATATGTTTGTTCTCATTAAAAAATTGTCCACAGTTTCTTCTTTTTTTTTCATTGCAAAATCTTGGATTTCTATCCACAACATTAAAATTCCGGGAATTGAAACAAATTCTAATTCGAAATTCTCTACAACGTCTGGGAGAGAGAATATTTTCAGGAACAAGTAAATCATAATGATTTTTGTCTCCACTCAAAAATATGTTGCTGTGTCGTGCAATGGATTTTTCAAACTCCGCTTTCTCAATATATCTTTTTTTTTTTTTATTTGTTTGGTGCTTCTTATTATCGACCAATGAAATATCCATAGTTTGATATATAATAGATTTTACTTCCTTTTGTATAGATAGACAAATTGGTTCAATAATAAATATTCCCTTTCTTATCAATTCTGCAAGAAATAGGTCCTTTTGAATCAGCATTTCATCTAGATTTATTTCACCTCTTTGAATCGAAGATATAGCAATTTCCTTTGGATTTATCAGTCTAAGTAGGAGGCAATATATCCTGATATTTTTCATTATTTTTTTATTCAAGGGATCAGCCCATCTTAGTTGAAAAAGTAAATATTTTTTGAAAAAGAAATCTAGTTCCATTTCATTCTTGCTCTTATATTGTTTTTTTTTTAGTAGATTCGATACAAGATTTGCTTGGACCTGTTGTTCGTTTTCTTCCTGCTTTGAATTTACTAATTCAAGATCTTTTTTTTTATTAGATGATTTCTTTGGATTTACGTTAATGTTTTTACTTTTTTTATTTCTTGAAAAATTAAAAAAGAGTGATTTGATTGGGATGATCCAAGGTCGAATTTTATATACATCAAAAAGTAGCACAAATTCTGGGAAGAACCAAGTTTCTAGATTGGATATAGTATAATGATTTGATGTAGTATCATATAACCTTTCTTTATTCATCCCCCTCCAATCAAAAAAGAAACTTTTTTGATTGGATGGTTTGATCTTTTGATGAATTGTAGGAAAAAAAAGATCTTTTTTTTCCATTTTTTTTAAATTATGAATTTCAGTCTTAGTATCTTTCTGAATCTTGATGCCAATATGTGCATTGGTCCAGATCTCAATATCAATATTATTTATAAAATAAAGATGAAGAATTCTACAATCAAAATATTTTCTATCTAAATTTGTATTCCTATCAATAATATATTCTTTTTCTAGATAATCATTACTAGGTATACTTACCAATACATAAAAGGATTCAGGTTTTAATATATTGAAATGATATGGAATTTCTTGGTCCCCGTTTATTTCTAATGTTGATCCAGAAATGTATAAATTAGGGAGGCTTATGTATTTATATGATAAAAGATCATATCTGTAATGTTTTTTCCATTTGTCTTTTTTACTCATAAATGAATTTGCTGCATAGTCATTTTTATTCATGGAATAAATGAATTGGTATTTTTTATATAAATCCAATTGGTTTGATTCCTTGTTTTGAATCATACGATGTTTATTAATTCTATTTCGCCATTCTTTAGGTACTAATCGAGACCCTTTTTTTTTAGATAAATCGTATTGATAATGAACTTTTAACCAGTTTTTCCATTCGTTTATTACATACGTATGAATTTTATTATGTATTGATTTGGAATTAAATATTCCGTGTATCATACAATAGTCTTTGAAATTATCCTTAAAAAAAGGATAGCTCCCTTGATATTGAAGTACAGATCTCAATAGAGATTTATTAAGTAATTGGTTTTGTGATATTTTGTAAAAAACATATGCTTGGGACAGGAAAGATAAGTTCCAATAATTATTGGAATCTTGATTGCTATTCTTAGTATTTTCAGTATTTGAAAACAATTTTTTTATAATCAAAATAAAATTCATTGTATTTTGATTTGTTTCATCAATTCCTTCTTGTTCTTGATTTATTTCATTGTTGTAAAAGGATTTATTAAAGATCTTTTTTGTTGATTCAAAGAAAAGTTGTGTATTGATCTTAGAAATGGTAATGGTACATAGCAAAATATCTATGTATATTTTTTCAATGAATGATTGGATAAAGTAGTATGATTTACGCATTAATCGTATATTTTTCCTTTTTAATATTTTCCAAATAGGTTTCTGTGATCCTGATCCTTTATTATCAGAATTTATAACTATTTCTTTTTTTTTTTCTTTTGTAGTTCGTTCAATTTGATTTCTTATTTTGATTGTCTTATCAGAAAGATCTTTCATTCTTTTTTCTATTAGTGAATAATTTAACCAATTAATCGTTCGATTTAGAACGGACGATTCGCGAATAATCTTATTATTTCTTTTGAAATCTTTTTTGTTTTTGTTCGGTTCATATACTTTTTCTTTCCTCAATTCAAATAAGAAAATTGGATTTACTTTCTCCAGTTTTTTCATTATTAGTTTGATAACTTGAACTATTTTGATGACCCCTTTTGTTTTTTCTTTTCTAATTTTTTGAAAGGATTTTATTTCTTTATTTAAAGATTTTAGAACTTGTAAAAATTTATTTTTTATCTTTTTTTTTTTTTTTTTGAGTTCTTTATAAATAGGTTCAAAAAAAGAAGGTCGTTTTCGGGGAGAACCAAAGGGGAGCTCCGCTTCCATTCCCCAGACTGTTAAAAAACAAAAATGTATTTTTTTCTCTTTTTTTTTCATTAGATCTTTATGATGAGATTGTGCCTTATATTTTCTCCAAGGTTTTAGACAGAAAGGATATAGAATCTTTATCTGAATACCATCTATTAACCAATCTTGGGGAAATTCTGTTTCTGATAATTGAACGCCATTATAGGTGCATTTAATATGTATTTCTCTATTCCATTCCTTAAAATCCTCGTTCCACTCGGGAATTTGGAATAATAAAATACGGAAAATATTTTTGGCTATTATTAATGAAGGCAATAGAATGTTTTTTCTAAGAAAAGATTGGGTTACTAACATCAAACTTCTTATTAATTGAGTAATTATAAAGCTATCCCAAGCTTCTGATATTTCTATCTGTTCGTTTTTATATTTTTTTTCCTCTTTCTCCTTTTCTTCTTTTGTATCTTCATTTTCAAAATAGGAAATTTTGAATTCTGATTCTTGTTCTCTGCCCATCCAATTCCTAAAAATGAGATTCTTCATTTCGTTGATATCAAAAGACGAAAAAAAAGATGTTTTGTCTAGACGATCCAAAAAAAGTGGGGAATGTACATTTACTTGAAAGAGGTTCCAAATAACTGTTTTTCGTCTTTGAGCGCGCATGGATCCTTTGATTAGATTGCGACGAAAATCCGATTGTTGTGAGTAACGTATCAAAAACACCTCTTCCGTTTGATCATCATTTTTATCATTGTTATTTGTATTCTGATCATTATAGTTATAAACTATCACACGTTTGGCTTTTCTTGAAGAAATCTCATGATCATCTTCCTCCAATTCTTCTTCATTTTCATTTTCTTCTTCTTCATCTATCAAATTCTCAGTTAATTTGTATGACCATCGAGAAACCTTTTTACTGACTTCTTCTATTCTAATTCCAATAGATTTCTTTTTCATTGTTTTTTTATCTTTTGTATGTGTTGTAATTACATCAAATACAAATTGCAAATATTTTGCTTGACTTTCTGAATCAATTCCTTTTTCTCCTGTAGAATTCAAAAATGATTGACGGTGGAATTCTACGGAATCATTAAGAAATAGATCATGAATCTTATTTATAAAAAAAAATTCTACTAAATCTTCTGTATCTTTATAAGTATTCATGATTGTACGTGAATCTAATTTTTTTCTCGTTCCTCGATATGGTCCGTTGAAAAAAGGATCATATGCTTTTGGCAAGCATTTTTTTTTTTTTTCATCATCACATAATATGGTTCTTTTTTCAAGAATATCCAGACTAGAGGATCCCTCATTTTTTTCTAGAATTTGGATTCGTCTTTTCAATTCATTGTTTAAATTGCACTTTTTTTTTTCATTATTATTTATCCAAGAATTATAAATATCTTCGTCATATAGTTTTTCTATTATGTACAAAGAAATTCTTTGTTCTAGGACTTCTGAAAAAGTCGATAAACTGGGCGGATATGTAAAGGATATTATTTGTTTCCCATCACTTGTACATGTAAAAAAAAAAAATTGTGACATTTCATTGCGTAAAGCATTGTCTAAATTCTCATTTTTTATATATCGTAATGGACGATTCCATCGATTGAAATCAAAAAGAAAAGTGACAAAAGTTTTTTCAACCCACTTATTAATTCTTTTCTTTTTCTCTTCTTTCAGTCTTCCCAATTCCCAATTTTCTTGATGGGTCTCCAGATCAGAATCTTCGTAAACTGGGCTATCTTGATAGCGTTTATTAATTCTTTTCTTTTTCTCTTCTTTCAGTCTTCCCAATTCCCAATTTTCTTGATGGGTCTCCAGATCAGAATCTTCGTAAACTGGGCTATCTTGATAGCGTGCCTCTTTAAAGTGAAATTCATACTTTGTTTTTTCCTTTCCATTCACTCGGATCTCTTCCGTTTCATCTATTTTGTCCAGATCCTCCCTTTCTTCCGAAAAAAGGGAAGGGTTTTCTTCGGTGGATCCCTCTTGTTCCTGTTTAGTCTCCTTCATTTCGGAAGTTGTTTCTACATCGCTTTCTTCGTTTCTTTCTCCCCCTTCTTCCGTTTCTGAGGTTTCTTTCTCTTTCAGTTTCTTAGTGACAATAGGCGACGGCATTCTGCCTAAATAGTAGACACAGGTGATAAATAAGAGAATACTAAAGATTCGAGCCATAGAATTTCTCAATTCTGACACAAGATACTTATTAGATCGAATAGAATGATTTTGCCGTATCCAGAATAATACCAATCCAACCCATTTCATGAATAAAATGTGACCAATTAACCAACCAACAAAACTACTTGTTAAAAATAAAATCTTGTTGTTGCATCGAAACATAGAAATGTTGACTAATCTGGCTAACGTGGAACTTGGTAAAATGAAATGGTTTAATAATTGAAAAATGAGATTATTCAGGAATACACATTGAATGCTGAGATTACGCATTGAATTTCTGGTAGTAGATCCATAATCAAAAAAGTTTTTCTGATTGTTCCAGAAGAAATTCAACAAAAGATACGGTAGAACTAGGACAGTTATTGTATGAGGTCTACCCAATGCTAGATGCAGAGGCGCATAATAGATCGATATGAACATCATGAGCTGTCCCGCAAGAAAACCAGTTGTTGCTGATACCTCCTTCTCGGTTCCTTCTTCCATAACCCGAGCTCGGAGAAGGAAGAGATAAGAGGGTCCTATGGAGAATGTGGTCAGAAATCCATAATAGAGCCCGACCACAACGACCGAATTTATTATCTTCATGCATAAGGATAATGGATTACCTAGTAGAAAAGATTTAAAAATC